AAATTTTGCCCCATATCATGGGATAAGTAAGCAGTTTTTTTTAGTTGTATCGACCCAGTCGCTCACTAATGGATCTTTACGGTGCTTTCTCTATCAATTTGGGAACTTTATCCATAGAGTAGTAGTATAGGCCATACTTTCTTCCTATTTTGATTCTCGTGAAGTGTCCTTCCTTCCTACAGCTGATAGGGCAAAATCGTTGTTTTGACGATCCCTATGTAGAAAGCCCTTTTTCTAGTATTTACTAGAAAATTTGATCCTTTCTTTTTTTTTCTTCTTTCTATAGTGGAGATAGTCGCACGTAATGACAGATCACGGCCATATTATTAAAAGCTTGCGGTAAGAAGGGGTTTCGTTCTAGTGCCCGGAAATAATATTCCAAAGCCTTTGTATGCTCTCCATTGCTTGTGTGTATAAGGCCTATATTATAGAGTATATAACTTCGATCATAGGGATCAATTTCTAGTCGCGTAGCTTCATAATAATTCTGCAAAGCTTCCGCATAATTTCCTTCGGATTGAGCCAACATCCGTTACGGTCGTTCATTCTATTCAAAAAATCTCCGTTCCAAAACCGTACATGAGGTTTTCATCTCATACGGCTCCTCCCTTCTGTACATAGTACTAAGCGAAATAATCTATAGAATAAAAATAGAATTAGTCCCATCTTATTATGAACCGAAAGGGGCTGGTATTTTTCCAAGAAATCTCTAGCCAACCTTCCCGCAAGAGGTTTTTCTTAACACCAATGAATTCTATTAATGCTAGAGGAAAACGATAGCTCCAAGAATTTCTTTGTTCTCAACGCCTCCTATTTAGAGGAATTAGCCACTTCAACGATCTTTGATGGTTATAGGGGTATCCAAAGTACAAACCTGATGGTTGTTTGTTATCCCAACCATTCTTCCCAGCCCTGATACCGATCAGGAAAGGGCTAATTTCTAACAAAGTTTTTCTCTTGTTGATTCCTATTTCTAGGTGTAGTGCTTTTCTCCCCTATGCTGCCTATTGGTATGGTACTAGTAGAGTAGGATTGGCCTGTAATACAGAACCTATCCTGTAGGTGTAACCTTTCGCTCAATACTCAAATCTACAATTGAAGCATCTGAGGCCGCATCAATCGAGGATACACGACAGAAGGAATTGTTAGTTCACCTCACCTTCCCCAAGCGTGGGTTTCCTTTACTAATTTTGTTCTCTCTATGCGAACCCCCTCTCTTTCTCGTAAGACTGAGGTGTAGGTAGGGCTAAAAAAAAAAAAAAAAAAAAAGAGTCAAATCGCACCATCTCTATAATAAGTAAATGCCCTTTTTTCCCCTGAGGTTGTCGGAATTATTCGCAATAAAATATTGGCTACAATTGAAGAGGTCTTATCAATGAAATTTCCATTTATACGGGATCTAGGCATAATTCCCAACCCATTCTATATAGAATTGTTTTCATTTCTTCACAAAATAACATAAAAACAAACACATTCGATTCTTATAAATCGATCGATCCATATGCTCTAAATGGATAAGAGAGGTATGGATTTTCCGCTCAGCTCAAATTGTCTCCTTTTCCTTCTGTTTGGACAAGAAGAGATATGAAATATTTGACTAAGATTGGATTTCATTCCACTTTTCTATTTCTCAACAATAACTTCTCTCATCAGCTATTTCGCGTTTTCAAAGTCATTAATTGTCTCATACCCTTTTTTAGATTTCGATTGTATGGCGTAGCGTACCTTATGCAAACAGAATTCTAGGGTTCCTCTATTTTATTATGGAATAAGAAGAATTCTTCCATTCTCTTTTTCTTTGGTTTGGGGAAAACCCAAACTAAAACTTTTCGAGGGAGCGGAATTCCTAGTAAAAAAATCCTGGATCCTTCCACTTAGATGAAAAGGAATTTTTCCAATAGAACCATGGAACCCCCGAGCCGTTGTGGTTGTACCTGTACTGCAGGAATAGGAAAACTCGCTATTCACTTAGTTTATTTTCCATAATAAGATTATGTAGGAGAGATGGCCGAGCGGTTCAAGGCGTAGCATTGGAACTGCTATGTAGACTTTTGTTTACCGAGGGTTCGAATCCCTCTCTTTCCGTTTCTCTTAATTGATCAACGTTAACGATCACAATGTATCAAATCAAATAACAATTTATTCCAGCAATAATACCTTTATTTAATAGAAATTTTTTATAGTAAATTACTGTGGTATGTAAAATACACATAGAGGAAAGAACAAAAAAGAAAAAAGGATCCTAGGGTTAATCCATTTATGCTAGTTGAATGGGAAAATACGAATTAAGGGCCTTAGGTCGATTTAGTTCGGGGAAAGGGGAAGGGGAAGAAAATTCTATGAACTTTTCCTTTTTTCGTTAAGTTCAAGTCTGACGAGAGTAATATTCTACAACTAACAACTCATTTATTTTGAGACCGACCCACTTCCTATCTAGGATTTTTTTAACTAGTCCTTTATATTGCAATGTGTCAATCGTCAAATGCTTTGGCAATTTCCCCGGGTCGGATGAAGCAATAGAATTTTGAATCAGACGTTTTGATCTTTGGTTATCCTTCGTAGTAATAATATCTCGGGGTTTGCAACGAAAACTTGGTATATCGACTATACGACCATTAACTAAAATATGTCTATGGTTAACTAATTGCCGGGCCCCAGGAATGGTTGAAGCCATACCCAATCGAAAAAGGATATTATCCAAACGCATTTCAAGTAATTGTAGTAAAACCTGACCTGTTGACCTTTTTGCTTTTCCAGCGATATGTACATATCTAAGTAATTGTCGTTCTGTCAGACCATAATGAAAACGCAATTTCTGTTTTTCTTGAAGACGAATACGATATTGCTCTTTTTTCCCAGAATGGAATTTCTTTTTCAGATTACTTCCGGATTTAGGTGTTTTTCTAGTGAGTCCTGGTAAAGCTCCCAGACGGCGTATTTTTTTTAAACGAGGTCCTCGATAACGGGACATGAAGACTCCTTGTTTATTTTATTGAAATTTCATTTTACACAATTAATTTCATTGTATTTACATTACAGAATACATCAAAATTAAAACTGAATTAAACTAAAGGATAAACAGAGTAAAATCTACTAAAGTACCACAAAAAATGGAATTTCATCAACATCTGGATTTTTTGTATATATATTATTTATTTTATTGTTTTGTATCTAGCAAAATTGTAAGGTAGAACCACATAATAGATCCTGGATTCTCCATTTAATTCGGAGAAAAAGAGAAAAAGAGAGATTCTTGTTCATGGAACATCGATATAGAAAAAAGCCGACTATCGGATTTGAACCGATGACCCTCGCATTACAAATGCGATGCTCTAACCTCTGAGCTAAGTGGGCTTACATAACAGAAATAGTGTAACAAATAGAAATATGTATAGTATAGGAAATCCGTAAAATGTCAGATCTTAATTATTAATCTTAGCTATTAACTAGTTCGAAATTGGAAGTTCTACTTAGAAAAAAATACTAGAACTTCATAAAGATAAAGTTAACTTGATATGCTTAACTGGAGGATATCCTTAAATAGGATTATAGAAATTTTTGAACTTTCTTTTTATTTCTCTAATTCGCAAATTGATTTTTCTAATAGAATAGAATCTATTCCAATTTCTATATTGAATTTGATTTCAGATATTTTCAATTTGATATGGCTCGGATGAGTAATCTAATACATAGAAAAGAATAATATATATGATGAAAGATATAATAAAGAGAAAATGCGAATTTCTTGGCATTTTCATTCGATCATTATAGACATTTTTTGAGATATTTTGTTTTTTTTGTTATTTCTTAATAATTTAATGATTAATATTTCACTAAGGAGAACATAGAATCATAGCAAATGAAATTGCTAATTCTGATTAGAAAAAAAAAAGAATGAATATCAAGCGTTATAGTATGATTTTGAATACTCTAAAAAAGAAAGGCGGGGGGGGGGTGGGGGAGAGAAAAACTTTGGGATATATTGATTCGGATTGAATTGCAAATACATCAACGATAGAATCAATTCAATTCTGAATTGCAATAAGCAGGGTCTGTCAACTAGAGACGAACTGCTAGACTACGTCGAGTAATTAATTCAACGATTCCAAAAAAAACTAAGAGATGGATGAAATTACACAAGGAATCCAGGTCTCAATCAAAGAAAAGGAAAATGGGGATATGGCGAAATCGGTAGACGCTACGGACTTGATTGTATTGAGCCTTGGTATGGAAACCTGCTAAGTGGTAACTTCCAAATTCAGAGAAACCCTGGAATTAAAAAAGGGCAATCCTGAGCCAAATCCGTGTTTTGAGAAAACAAGTGGTTCTCGAACTAGAATCCAAAGGAAAAGGATAGGTGCAGAGACTCAATGGAAGCTGTTCTAACGAATCGAGTTGATTACGTTGTGTTGGTAGTGGAACTCTCTCTAAATTTAGAGAAAGTAAGGGCTTTATACATCTAATACACACGTATAGATACTGACATAGCAAACGATTAATCACGGAACCCATATCATAATATAGGTTCTTTATTCTTTTTTAGAATGAAATTAGGAATGATTATGAAATAGAAAATTCTGAATTTTTTTAGAATTATTGTGAACCCATTCCAATCGAATATTGAGTAATCAAATCCTTCAATTCATAGTTTTCGAGATCTTTTAAAAAGTGGATTAATCGGACGAGGATAAAGAGAGAGTCCCATTCTACATGTCAATACTGACAACAATGAAATTTCTAGTAAAAGGAAAATCCGTCGACTTTATAAGTTGTGAGGGTTCAAGTCCCTCTATCCCCAAACCCTCTTTTATTCACTAACTATAGTATTTATCCTCTTTTTTTCTTTTTATCAATGGGTTTAAGATTCATTAGCTTTCTCATTCTACTCTTTCACAAAGGAGTGCGAAGAGAACTCAATGGATCTTATGCTGCTATTCATTGAATAGATTTCTTTTTTATTATAGTATCGGCAAGGAATCTCGATTATTAACTCTATTTTT